TGAGGTCTCTCTAGTTTATCAGCTGACGGACTTAAAGTACGATAGGCTGGTAGCATCGGTTGCCGCTCTATCTATTCTGTTAGTTCCATAGCCGCGCTTCCTACTAGTCGGATAGGAACAACTAACTGCCTAGCTACAAGAAGAGAGCTACGAGCTAATAGCGAATAGGATAGGAAGCTACCTACCTAAGAACCGAGCTACTAGGAAAGAAGACAGCTAGGATAGGAACTCTAAACTAGCTACTAGAGGAAGTCAAGAGAAATCCTAAACCTAAGAGCGGGAAATGAACTGAAATCCTGATCCGATCAAAGCAGATTCCAGAATCGAAACCTTCCTCAACTACGTCGAACCTTCTGTTCAATCCCCAGTTCCTAGAAATGCCATCAACCCCGCTTTCTTCGTTGATGGATCCGTTTATATAAGCAATTGGATCGATATTGACCGAGCCATTGAAAGGTCTTCTTCTTCTGAACCGTTCTAAAAGCAACCTTCGCCAGACACTGTCTCTTGCCTTGTTGGAGCTGCTCATTATTCCGGCTCAAAACTTGAAGCGGATGAAGAAGAAACGCGTACTGCTTTTACTCGTTAATAAGTACTGTAAGGCACGGGGCACCACTGACGGGGAAGGCTTGCTAAGAAGAAGTCGTGCCTTTAATCCGTTTCTGGCCCAGTTGGACTTGAATAAGTGTCCTCCGCCGGCAGAAGAACATGACAATGTCGTGGAACCAACCAAGGCATCTGGGGTGGGTGGAGTCACTTCCATGTAATCATCTGGTGGAGTCGAGGAGAGGGCAGTGTGATGTTTATGAGTCTTAGTTTTCATAGAGAAGACGAGAATCGCAGACGAGAAGGCCTTCTTCTCAAACCCCTTCTCTTCCTCAACAGGGCATTCGTGCAGAACCCCTTCTTTCAATGTCTTGCCATTCTTCATGTGCAGCTCCTTATGTGCATCTGATCTTTCCTGTCATCGAAATCGAAGAGGGACAACTAGTTAGCTTTCAATTGGCATTGGCCTACTTACTTCTCCACTTTTTGGCCTAACGACTGCTACCTTTTTCGATTGCTTTCATTCCTTTCTTTCTTGATTTATGATTATCCTCACTCTCAGAGAAGAAGGCAAAAAGAATTGAATTACAAGACCGCACAGCGGCAGCTGCAACCGAGATATCCGATGCTTATCTCTCTCTATCCTACGCTCTTCGCCTAGAAGCCCATCTTTTTGGTTCTAATCTCTCCTAGGGTGAGGAATCCCAGAAAAAGCTCATCGACGGGATACCAGATATAATACATTCTAATCTAGCCTATCGTGCTATAACACTAAAGTTAACAACAAGGCGCTGGTAGTTTCAAGCCAAAGCCCCAATTGCGCGTATCCCACATCCAACATCCAAGAAGTAGGTATCCTTCAGGAAAGATCAAAGAGAAGGAGAAGGCTGATTAAGATCGCTTGCTACTGGGACCTATTTCCTTTCCCTCGGAGGTAGAGCCTTCAGGGGACCAAATACAACCTATTTAGTGAAAGAAATTGATTATTGTTCGGCAACAGAATCAGTAAGACAATCGGGCTTACCTCAATGTCGGGATATCCGGGGTTCCCTCGTTGAATGGCGGTTGAATGGTGTCGGCCTTGGTTGGCTTGAAGGCCTTTGCTGTAGGAGTGTCCGGGGGTTTGGGAGGCTTTGTCCGTTACTTTAGTGTCATCGTAGACACTCAGACAGACTATAACTCGGCTCAGGCAACCGCGATGGCTTTGTATCCAATAATGATTTTGGTCGTCCAACTGAGTCAACTGGAATCACCTCTTCTTCCATGGTGATTTCCCATAGGCTTCCTTACTTGGTTAGAAGTCAAATAGATGATTCTAAAACTTGATACAACATTGACTTTCTCGATGCTGAATTAGATACTACTTATTCTTAGATCTGGGCTAGGGGTAATATTCCCCTATTTTGAAGGAAGTGCTGCTGATGAACAGGGGTGGGGCTAATGCCGGTGTGTCGGGTCTTTCAAATCCGCTAGATTATGGGATAGAGCTTTCCTGTGCTGGGATCGCAAATCCAGTTTTCGTGTTGTGGAATCAACATGACTTTCGGCTGATGGTCAAACGAAGATTATTGCTTGAATAGATTGTGGATCTCTTTTTACTGATTGAGCTAAGGACAACCGAGACAACGGTAACGTAGGCGCCCACTTCTTTCCTTTATTTAGTAAAGATGGGTTGTTTCGGATTAGGTCTTTCATCGAGATTGGGTTGGTGTTCATCAGTTGAGTGAGCCGCAGGAGCAGTTTTCACACCAGATCCCTCGGCCTCTGTTTTAGAATCAGATTCCTCGGAATCAAGGTCAGCTAAATACCATGTGGCTGTAGTCTAAATTTGTTGTTTCTTTGTAATCGAAGGGGTCTCGGGGTCATTTGGGAGTGCCCGAGGAGAGATCAACCAATTCATAGGAGTACGTGTTCTATCTGCCCGCAGAAGTTGGACTCAAAGTTGTCCAAAGAGAGGTAGATCGAAAGGCAAACTTACGTGGATTGCAGTCATTCTTCACTGTATCATCACCAAGGACTTCGGCATGGGTCTCAGCCTAGGATCCCTCATCAAATTCAGTGGACTTAACGTGGATCTGTATGAAGTAAGAAAGTACGAGTTATACAAGTTGGTAGAGCTTATACCACGTTAGATACGCCGTCAGGGCCTCTTCTCGCGCAGTGTCCTTTTTGCGCACCTATGTAATGACAAGCTGGCCTCGTACAATTTCCTGTAATCGGAGAGTGAGGTTTCATGATCCTTGGGTCGGTGAGAAACACGAGCCAGCGGGGGGAGGAGGAAAACGAAGTCTATAGTAGTGATCTCGGGGGCGTTTGGTATTGCTCGAAAGAGTTTCCCATCTGAATTGTCCGCGAGGGAGTTACCCGATCAGTTCCATGAGAAAGTGTGGGACTTTCATATAACCTGCTTGCCACAGAGTTGATCTGGAGTTCCACCTTTCCGGATGCAGACACCAACCGCTTTACCTGCCCATAGTAATAATTCTTTCAAGTGTGGTCTTGGACGACCTCGAAACTACTGAGCAAGGGATCAACGCCTGACAGTAATCAAGCTCAACCATTGGTATTAGAATTAGCAGTTTCTACTCATTGGTCCGATGCAAGGCAAGAACGAGATGGGATGGACGGTTTCTTCTGTTTCTGGGACAGCGGAGAAAACAACAACTGGGGCAGTAGCTTCTTCTACTAGCCCCAACTACTGGAGCAGTCGATCTCTACAGCTTACCCGATCAAGTAGATCACTCATTATTCACTACTACTTAAGAGATAAACGAGCAACTCTTCACCATCTTCGGGTATCATCCCTTCTTTCTGGTCTATGCCGTTGAGCCAGCCCTGTACAGACTCGTCAAAGCTGTTTAAATAACTTTCCTTTTGAACTGTGTCTTTCCCAACCACTGGTGTAACTTATACCTATACTTGCTGCTCGCTTTCTCGCTGTTACGTGAGGCCTCGCCTATTGAGAGGAACCACACCCCATGACTAGCTTGTTTCTGCTCGTTCGTTGGCTTGTAGTTTGCTCCGCTGTTTTGCGAGTAATTCCATTCTCTTCCCTTCAACTACTATGTGAGGATCGGGGGGGGTCGTTACGAGATCCCCTTCTTCTTAATAGGAACGTAGGGCGTGTTATGGCTTGAAATCGTTTCGAAAAGGTCAGGGCTCAGGGTATGCAACCAAGCAACAAGGCTAATTACGAGAAGCAGAACAAAAGAAGATATGGGATTATTATTATAATGGATATTCTCCCTCCGGGTGGGCATCCAATACAAGATTGAATTCATTGTCAAACCGTTCCAGCCGGGCATCCGTGCAGGTGCCACTGGTTCCTCCATCAAGGCGGCTATCTACATGAGCAGCTCCGTCAAGTCTTTTATTTGTTTACGACTAAGATCTACGTAGGGTAGTGCAGCAAATGCTTTTCTTCCAGGGTAGGTGGGAAGCTCAAGTAAGCTATTCTAAGAAGGGAGTGCCGCCTGTTTTATGGCAGCATCAAAGAAAGGTGTGGGATATTCTTTTCATTCGTGCCTTAGAGGCCACGTTCTCTAATGGGCTTCTATATATTCTATTATGAAATTTCTTAAGTGATCTCATTGAGACAAGCAAGCCAATCAATACAGAGATCTCATTCGTCCCACACTACTTCATCTTTCCTTTACTAATTTAGGTAGGGGTTAGGTCCGCTTAGCATCACTGGTGTAGACCTTAGCCTATACAAAATGAGATTCTCCTCCCCACTAGAACACTCCCTTCTGCTTTTGGAATGGATTGAATCGGTTCACTGGATGGAATCGGAACTTTCACTTCTATGATTGAAAAGCATGACTTTTGTAGCAAGGGTTCATGGAGATATTGAGCTTTCCTAAATATCACTATAGAGAGCCAATCTTAAACCTATCTTTCTACTTTCTTTCCTCTAACCCGAGGTCGATAAAGCGTTTATCCTAGCTCATCACTGCTTCAGTTAGCTCATCCTATCCTATCCTATACCACCAGCTGAGCTAGATCTTCCTCTTCTATCCTCAGTACTAGAGATGAACGAATTCCATACGCCTTTTAGATCGAAGAATTTTCTTTCTGTTGTTGGAGTTGGAATTTCATGAACGCGGAGCCAAAACGAGAACGAGTTCAGCGAACTGCAACGCTCTTGTTCTTCCCCTTGAACCGTCCTGGGTCCGCCCATCTCGCCAACTGGTTCGTGTAGAAGAAGTGACACCCCCGAATTCTGAATCTCCCATTGTAGCTACTATGTCAGATGAACCCGAAATCCCGGTTCCGCCTGAACCAACCACTCACGTTCTCAAGGCTCTGTTGGCCCAAAAGGAAAGCTTGAACAGGGCCATCAATAAGTAAGAAGTAAGCTCCTTCTACTGCACCTCAAGGTTGCTTTGCTTCTTTGATGATTGTGACCAATATGCTGAAGACTCTCCTGACCCTGGACAGCCTTTAAAACAGTT